AATAAGCGGTTCAAATCATTTTATCCATATGAGTGTTCTTATATAGATAAATTATTCATTTTGAAAGCATCTCTATATTAATATTCATATTGTGGTAGAAAGAGTACCATGCTGCGTCTGGACTTCAAATGATTTAGCTTTAACCATAGTTAATGGTCCCACATTTTTGGTTGATAGAGAATCAAAGCGGATTTACCAACGAATAACGAAATGCTATGGTTCTTGCATATGATTTCTTTATTCAGAAGTCATTCGTGAGATAATGTACCTACTTTTCCTAGTTATAACATAAAAAGTACAGCTGGTTGGATCCAGCCTATTCTTGAAATAAACAACTCGCACACACTCCCTTTCCAAAAAAAACCAATACCCCAAGCACTACACTTAGATTTATTAGATTTGTTGCTAAAATATCGGTATTAAACCCGAAACTCCCGGCGGATGGCCAGTGGCCTAAAGAAACGAAAGAATCGGTTACATTTTTCATATGATCTCCTCTTATAGATAGACTAAAAAAAAAAGAACAGAGTTCTTTTTGTATCGTCCTGCCCCCCCTTTGGTATATTTGATATATATATATTTTACTATTTCTAAATCGAGCCAAAAAGGATTCGATTTAGAAATGGTGAATTACCCCCTTCTTTATTTAAACCCTTACTAAAAAATATAAAAGGGGGTTCCTTAGACTACGAACGGAAAGGATGAAAGCGGGTGAGTATGCTAATTCCTCATCCACAAATCAGCCCTTCCCGTGGGTTATTGCTTTTTCGAATTTATAAGATTAAACAAAAGGATTCGCAAATAAAAGTGCTAATGCTACAACCAGGCCATAAATTGTTAAAGCTTCCATAAAAGCTAGACTAAGCAATAAAGTACCTCGTATTTTTCCCTCCGCCTCAGGCTGTCTCGCGATACCTTCTACAGCTTGGCCCGCAGCAGTACCTTGACCAACTCCAGGTCCAATAGAAGCAAGCCCTACAGCCAATCCAGCAGCAATAACGGAAGCGGCAGAAATCAGTGGATTCATGATAAGTTCCTCATACAAAAAAAAATGGTTAATGATACAGTCAGCCGATGAATTATAACTTAATATTACATCGCTACAATTCATCCAGTCGAAGTAACTACAAACTTCAAATTGAAGTAATAATCTTATTCAAGGATCAAAACTACTTTACTTCGATATCTCTTTTTTAGTTCCTATCGACAAAGTCTTTGCGAATCCGTACGACTTTCGTCCGTCCATTTCTTTGTTCCGAACCATTCTTTGAATTCTTCGATTTTTTTCTTGATTTCATCTGTTTATTCATTGAACTCACAGTCCCAGAGGATACGGAAAGACCTCTATTGGAATAGCCATCAAATTTATAGTAGTAGGGCAAATTGAATATCTCTTTAGTTCATATATAACTAGTCAATATTTAATATTTAATATCAATCACCTATACACTCCTTTCTTCCATAACGTAAACCAACTCTTCATTCATCTTAAATTCAATCGAATTCGAGAATTATGCGTCGAAAAACAAGTTGACTTTTAGCATAGCGCTTTTTTACATATAATATACCTAGTAAAACCTCCCTCTCCGATCCGAATCACCCTCTTTTTTATGAATCCCTTTTTTGTTTGTAAATACCTCTTCCCCCTTCTTTATCATTCTCCCGCACGGATACAATCTAAATAGACAAATTGCTTAGGCCGAATCAGTGGATAGAAATATCATTATTTGATTGATCTAAGTTCACGCAATTTATTATTTCTGAAAATTTTATTTTGGTCAATCGCTGAAGAAAATCAACTGAAAGGGGAATCTTTCTATAGAGCACCCCTCTTTTTTTACTCACACTTCGTAAACCACAAGAATTCTTATTCAAATTCTGATTCCGAATAGGAAATATTAGGATTGGCCGACCAGCAATATAAAATGAATATCTATTCAGGAGAGAATGGTATAATATAAGTGGATCAACCAAGAATTTTAGGAAAAAGATCTTTTAGATCTCTTTCCCCCTTTTTTTTTTACAACTCTCTCTACTCTAATATCTTTGGGGCTATTACTCTAGATTGTATATAGTGAGTTGTATATTTATATTTCCTAATTAGATTAGATTTTTTTTGAGCCACGCATACATTAACTTGGGATAAGCTAAAAAAGAATCTTTCAAAAACTAGTCAATGATGGCCCTCCATGGATTCCCCTATATAAGCCGCGGCTAAAGTTGCAAAAATCAGAGCTTGAATACCACTTGTAAATAATCCAAGGAACATGACAGGTATAGGAACCACTAAAGGTACTAAAGAAACAAGAACAACAACTACTAATTCATCAGCTAATATATTTCCGAAAAGTCGAAAACTAAGCGATAAAGGCTTTGTGAAATCTTCTAAGATGTTAATGGGTAAAAGGATTGGGGTTGGTTGAATATATTTCCCGAAATAACCCAATCCCTTTTTGGTAAGACCCGCATAGAAATATGCCACTGACGTGAGTAAAGCCAA